CGTCATCCGTGGTTCTCAAAGAAACCTCAGTAACGGAAGAAAGGGGGGAAAGCAGAGAAGAAACAGATGTAGAAATAGAAAAAACTTCCGAAACGGAGTGGATTAAAGAGGAACAAGAGGGATTCACCGACGAAGATCCTTCTCCTTCCCTTTTTTCGGAAGAAAAGGAGGATCCGGACAAAATCGATGAAACGGAAGAGATCCGAGTGAACGGAAAAGAAAAAACAAAGGATGAATTCCACTTTCACTTTAAAGAGACATGCTATCAAAATAGCCCAGTTTCTGAAACTTCTTGGAATCAAGAAACTTCGAAGTTAGAAATACTTAAAAAAAATGAAAAGAAATTAGTAAATACAATAAATATAAAACTTGTAGCTCTTCTTTTCGACTATAAACGATGGAAACGCCCATTGCGATATTTAAAAAACAAGAAATTTGAAAATAGTATAATAAATGAAATGTCACAATATTTTTTTTTTCCGTGTCAAGATAATGAAAAAAACTATATATCTTTTACTTACCCACCCAGTTTAAAAACTTTTTTTGAAATGATAGAAAGAAAGATGACTTTTTTGAGATCGGTCTATTCAGTCTCTGATGAACTAGAAAATCCATGGGTGTATAAAACTGAACAAAAAGAAAACAAACTAAGAACTGAATTTCTAAATAGACTCAAGGCTTTAGAAAAAGGATATCTTTATCTAGATGTATTAACTAGATTGCGTATTGATCAAACTAAAAAAGAATACTTACTAAAAAAAAAGGATCCCGTCTTAAAAGGTCCTTATCGCGGACCAACAAAAAGAATATTTTCACCACGAATCCGTAGTGAAAGTTCCATAAAAAATAGTCAAGAGACTTTTTTGATAAATAAAATACATGGTCTTATTCTTGCTAATAATTTTATAGAATTTGAAGAGATAATGAATCTGTATGATGAAAAACGAAAAACATTATCAGTAGGAAGAAAGGAAATTAGTAAAAAAATACCTAGACGGTCATACAAATTAATTGACGAGTTTGAACGACAAGAAAGAGAAACCCAAGCAGTCGTGTTAGAAGACCCTGGAATGCGGTCAAGAAAAGCTAAATTTATGGTGGTTTTTACTATAAATGAGCCTGCTTATATTAATTATAAACCAGAGCAATTTTATTTGATGCACTATTCACAACAACCAGATTTTCGTCGAAACATAATCATAGGCTCTATACGAGCTCAAAGGCGTAAAATACCTATTTTGAAACTGTCTCAAGCAAATGTACATTCCCCACTTTTTTTGTACAAACTCGACAAATCCCTCCTTTCTTATTTTGATATCTATGGACTAATTAAAGTTATTTTCCGAAATTGGATGAAAAAAACGAAAGAATTTGAACTTTCAGAAAAAGAGTATACTTATGAGAAGTATAAAAAAGAAGCAATAATAGGGATCGAAATAGTAGAGCCTCAAAAGGGTATTCTAACTCCTCAAGTAACAAGAAGTTCTATATTAATAATACAATCAATTCTTAGGAAATATATTATATTACCCTCATTGATAATAGCTAAAAATATTGGCCGTATCTTATTATTTCAATTTCCCGAATGGTCTAAGGATTTCGAACATTGGGGTAAGGAAACGCATGTTAAATGTACCTATAGTGGTGTTCAACTATCCGAAAAAGAATTGCCAAAAAACTGGTTAAGGGAAGGTATTCAGATAAAGATCCTATTTCCTTTCTATCTGAAACCCTGGCATAGAGCTAAACCTCAATTCCCTCAAATGGATCGATTAAAAATGAAAAAGAAAAGAAAAAAGAAGAATTTTTGTTTTTTAACTGTATGGGGAAGGACGACCAAAGAGCCTTTTGGTTTACACCAAAAACAACCTTCCTTTTTTTTACCCATTTTTAAAGAACTCATAAAAAAAATGATAAAGTTGAAAATAAATTGGTTTTTAATTTTTAAAATATTAAAAGAAATAAAAAACTGGATTAAGAAAAGTGTTCTCGTTCTAAACAGACTAATAAACGAACCTTCAAAAAAAAATAGAATTGGGTTGAGTGAACTAGATGAATCGGTTGAAACTAAAAAGAAAAAAGATTTTCTAAAAAACAATCCGATAATTCACGAATCGCCCATTCCAACTCGATCAAAAAATTGGCCAAAACACTCGCTAACAGAAATTCAAATGCAAGATCTGACTATTAGAACAAGGACAATCAGAAACCAACTAGAAAAAATTATAAAAGACAAGAAAAAGGATTTTCGAACTTCTGAGATAAATAATAGGTTTAACAAAAAGCGGCATGCCATAAAAAGATTCGAATTTCAAAAAATGAAAATGATTTGTAAAATAGTAAAAAAACGAATTATTCGATTAATCTTTAACTCGCAGTATTTTATCCAATTTTTCATTGAAAGAATATACCTCCTAGGTATTAATCGAATAAGGATTAAGGGGCAAGTTTTTTTTGATTTTGAATCAAGAAAAAAAAAAATCGATAAGTACACTTACAATAATGAAGCAAATAAAAAAAAAAAAAAAATTTATTTTAGAAACTTTAGACAGTCCTTTTTTTATAGTAATAATAAAAATTCAAAATTCTTTTTTGACTTATCCTCTTTATCACAAGCATATGTAGGGTATAAATTATCACAAAGCCAAGTTTTTAACTTATACAACTTAAGATTAAGATCTGCACTTCAATATCATGAAACATCTCTTTTTCTTAAGGATGAAATAAAGGATGATTTTGGAGTACAACCAATATTTGATTCGGGATTAACAGATAAAAAACTTATTAATTATAGAATAAATCAATGGAAAAGCTGGTTACGGAATCATTATCTATATAATAGATCTCATATTCGATGGTCTGGGTTGGTACCAAAAACATGGCAACGTCAAATGAATCCTCACTCTAGAAGACAAAATGAAAATAAGGATTTCTCAAAATGGGATTTTTATGAAAAAGGCGGGTTAATTCGTTACAAAAAGGAAATTCATAATTATGGATTAAACTCATTATCAAATCACAAAGGGAATTTAAAAAAAAATTCTCGATATGATCTCTTATCCTATAAATCTATTAATTATGAAAATAAGAAAAACTCATATATTGAAAATAAGAAAAACTCATATATTTTTGTTTTACCATCACAAGTAAACAATACCCTAAAAATATCCTATAATTACAACACAAATAAAAGAAAACTTTTTACGGTAGAAGATAACAATTCTTTAGGCGAAAAAACTCTTACAGATAGGGAGAAATCTTATTTTGATTACAGAATGATCCATTTTTGTCTTAGAAAAAGGGTCGATATTGAAACCTGGATCCAGACCAATACCAAGAAAAGTACGATAAGGAATTATCAACTAATTGAACAAATCAATAAGAGGAGTCTTTTTAATCTGACGACTCATCAAACCACAACAACCCAAGGATTCAAAGCTTTTTCGATTGGCTGGAAATGAACGAAGAATTGACTATTTTGAATGAGGAACTTTGGTTCTTACCAGAATTGATACTGCTTTATAATGCATATAAACTCAAACTATGGATCATACCAATCAAATCACTTCTTTTCAATTTTAATAAAAAGCAAAGTTTGAGTGAAAAAAAGAATATAGCTTTCAAGCAAAAATGGAATCTTGGATCCGTTCTCTTAAACCAAGAAAAAGATCCTTCAGATTATGGTGAGATTTCAGACTATGGTGAAGTTTTAAACTATACGGAATCAAACATAAAAAAAAGTATAAATGAAAACAATACGGAAGAAGACCTCGATTTTTTACTAACAAGTCATTTGCTTGTTCAATTGAGATGGTCCTTTTTTTTCAATCTAACAATAATGAAAAATATCAAAGTCTATTGTCTACTGCTTAGCTTGAGAAATCCAAGAGAAAGTGCTCTATCCGCTATTCAAAGAGGAGCAATAAATCTAGATATAATGCCGAGTCAGAAGTATATTACAGAATGGCTGCAAAAGGGAGTATTTTTTATTGAACCAGTTCGTCTGTCTGTAAACAATCCTGGACAATTTCTTATGTATCAAACCATACGAATTTCATTAGTTCAGAAGAATAACTATCAAACTAATCCAAGGTATCGAGAAAAAATAGATTTTGAAAAATCCATTGCAAAAGAGCAAAAAATTATTGAAAATAGGGGCATAAAAAATGATAGTTTGCTTGTTCTTGAAACTCTTTTATCGCCGAGACGCCGAAAAGAGTTAAGAATTTTAATTGATTTCAATTCAAAAAAAAACAAAGGTATAGATCTAAATCTGGTATTCTGCAACGGAAACAATGTTAAAATTTATGGTCCTTTTTTGGTTGAAAGCAACCGTCTTGATAGATTAAAGTTTTTTCTTTGGCCGACTTGTCAATTAGAAGATTTAGTTTGTATGAATCGTTATTGGTTTAATACCAATATTGGGAGTTCTTTCAGTATGTTAAGAATACATATGTATCCACAATTCTAAATGTATGAAACATCTGATAGGATATTGTTCTATTTCGATTCTGTAACATCTCTGCCAGAAAAAAGAAACAGACGTAGACACGTATTGGCTTATACTCCATTCTAATACATGAATACTAATCCAATAATATATATATTAATTAGATATATAATTCATCAAAAGATTTTTATTTTTTTTTTTCGTTTCTTTTTTATCTCTTTTATGTTATGAGTTGCACACTTTTTTCTATCTAAAGAATGAATCAAATAAAAAAGGAGTTGGATTAATAATACAAAACTTTTTTTATTTTCCAAATTTTAATAAACTGAAAAAGCCTATAATGAAAAAAAATTTATCAGATTAAAATGTCCAACATTATTATTACTGATCCGTAAAATTCATATTTTTAAAAAGTTGGAGAAGATTTTCTTTTATGGTAAAGAATTCAGTTTTCTCAGTTATCTCCCCCAAACAAGAAAAAAAAGAAGAAACCAAGGGGTCCGTTGAATTTCAAGTAGTTAATTTCACTAATCAAATCCGAAGACTTACTTCACATTTGGAATTTCACAGAAAAGATTTTTTATCTCAAAGAGGTCTAAAGAAAATTCTGGGAAAACGTCAACGACTGCTGGTTTATTTGTCAAAAAAAAATGGAATACGTTATAAAGAATTAATTGATCGATTGGATATTCGAGAACCAAAAATTCGTTAATTTCAAGAACTTAAATTTAATTTATTGGTTATTGAATCATGAATTTTGATGAATTTCTTTTTATTTTCTGCAATTACTAGAAAAATGAATCAAGGAACAACCTATGAATGGAACAATTATAAGAAATGAGCTTATGATAGTAAATATGGGACCTCACCACCCATCAATGCACGGGGTTCTTCGACTCATGATTACTCTAGATGGTGAAGATGTTGTTGACTGTGAACCAATATTGGGATATTTACACAGAGGAATGGAAAAAATTGCAGAAAATAGAACAATTATACAATATTTACCTTATGTAACTCGTTGGGATTATTTAGCTACTATGTTCACTGAGGCCATCACTGTAAATGCACCGGAACAGTTAGGGAATATTCAAGTACCTAAACGAGCCAGCTATATCAGAGTAATTATGTTAGAATTAAGTCGTATAGCTTCCCATTTATTATGGCTTGGCCCTTTTATGGCAGATATTGGTGCACAAACTCCCTTCTTCTACATTTTCCGAGAACGAGAATTAGTATATGATCTGTTCGAAGCTGCTACCGGTATGAGAATGATGCATAATTTTTTTCGTATCGGAGGAGTTGCCGCTGATTTACCGTATGGTTGGATAGATAAATGCGTTGATTTCTGTAACTATTTTTTAACCGGAATTTCGGAATATCAAAAACTTATTACGCGCAATCCCATTTTTTTAGAACGTGTTGAGGGAGTAGGAATTTTGAGTGGAGAAGAAGCACTAAATTGGGGTTTATCGGGTCCAATGCTACGAGCTTCCGGAATAGAATGGGATCTTCGTAAAGTTGATCATTATGAGTGTTATGACGAATTGGATTGGGAAGTCCAATGGCAAAAAGAAGGAGATTCATTAGCTCGTTATTTAGTAAGGATCAGTGAAATCGAGGAATCCATCAAAATTATTCAACAAGCTTTGGAAGGAATTCCGGGAGGACCTTATGAGAATTTAGAAATACGATGTTTTGATAAAGTAAGGGATTCCCAATGGAATGATTTTGAATATCGCTTCATTAGTAAAAAAACCTCTCCTACTTTTGAATTATCGAAACAAGAACTTTATGCGAGAGTCGAAGCCCCCAAGGGCGAATTGGGAATTTTTCTGCTAGGAGATGGGAATATTTTTCCTTGGAGATGGAAAATCCGCCCACCAGGTTTTATCAATTTGCAAATTCTTCCTCAGTTAGTTAAAAGAATGAAATTGGCTGATATTATGACGATACTAGGTAGTATAGATATCATTATGGGAGAAGTTGATCGTTGAAATGATAATTGATACAACAGAAGTACAAGATATCAATGCTTTTTCAAAATGGGAATCCTTAAAAGAGGTATATGAGATCATATGGATGCTTATCCCGATTTTGACTGTTATAGTGGTAATCACAATAGGTGTACTAGTAATTGTGTGGTTAGAGAGAGAAATAGCTGCGGGGCTACAACAACGTATTGGACCTGAATATGCTGGACCTTTTGGAATTCTCCAAGCTTTAGCAGATGGTACAAAACTACTTTTCAAAGAAAACCTTCTTCCATCTAGAGGCGATACTTATTTATTCAATATCGGACCATCCATAGCAGTCATATCAATTCTATTAAGTTATTCAGTAATCCCTTTTGGCTATCATCTTGTTCTAGCCGATATCAATATTGGTGTTTTTTTATGGATCGCCATTTCAAGTATTTCTCCGATTGGACTTCTTATGTCAGGATATGGATCGAATAATAAATATTCTTTTTTAGGTGGTTTACGGGCTGCTGCTCAATCGATTAGTTATGAAATACCATTAACTCTATGCGTGTTATCAATATCTCTACGTGTGAGTCGTTGAAATAGTTTCCCTATTTTCCTTTTCTTTTCGTTGGAAAGAAATTGCCTGAATGAAAGAAATCGCTTCATTTTTTTGTTCATTAACTCGACTGATGAACACAATCAGATAGTTCTATGAGTGAAAGAAAACAGCTTCTAAATTTGCAGTCAAACTAGTAAGTCTCATTTCCTATGTATAAGGATCAAACATAAGTAAACATAAGCAATTCACACTGTTTATCCCAAGATCGGTTGATTGAGCATCCGAACTTGAAGCGGGTTTAAAATAACAACTTTATGGGTTTTTCACTATCGTTTGTATGCATTACCATAATAGTGAGTTGATAAAAAATGAGTGGGTGGTTAGAAATACCAAGGTACACAAAGGATTAGTAATAGAGATTATGCAAATTATACAAAGAAGCATTTCCGCATAAAAGGAACATTCATTGGGGCTTTAAATTGGTAGAAATAATCCAGTAATACTTCCCACGATTCCGATCCAGAGTTATGCCCCTATCCACTGAAAAAAACTATCAGGAACGAAAGAATCCTTTTTGAAAGGACCCCCTTTTTTCTGTTTTTCAGAAAGAAGAAAAAGAAGAATAGGAACGAACAAAATAGAAAGAATGAAATTACAATCAAAAAGATCCCTTTAATATAGAGTTATATTTATATTGATAAGAGTCCTGTCATTGAGTAATGAAATAATGGAAGATGTAATTCTTTTTCGTAATCGAAAATACTGGGTTGAAATATTTATATATATATATATTACTAAAAGGAGTATTTTATTAACGGATTAAGTTATTACTCAAAAAATATGGAAATTTAAAAATTAAAGTAAAAGTAAAGGATGAGATTAATTCACAAATACTTTTTTTATAGCAGACGGAATTACATTGGACTAATTCGGGACTTTTGAATCTATTTTTACTCTATCTAGCATACAAGTATATCACGGTAAATAATACTAACCCGGTCCTTAAATTTCTTTAGGCCCCTCGAGGAGCCGTATGAGGTGAAAATCTCATGTACGGTTCTGTAATAGCGATAGTAACAGTAATGTTATCACCGACTATCATTATCTAATAGTTCAAGTACAGTTGATATAGTTGAAGCACAGTCAAAATATGGTTTGTGGGGGTGGAATTTGTGGCGTCAACCAATAGGGTTTATAATTTTTCTAATTTCTTCCCTAGCAGAATGTGAGAGGTTACCCTTCGATTTACCAGAAGCAGAAGAAGAATTAGTAGCAGGTTATCAAACCGAATATTCAGGTATAAAATTTGGTTTATTTTTTGTTGCATCCTATCTAAATCTATTAGTTTCTTCATTTTTTGTAATAGTTCTTTACTTGGGCGGGTGGAATCTCTCTATTCCATATATATTCGTTCCTGAACTTTTTGAAAAAGCAGGCGGAGTCCTTGGAACAATCATTAGTATTTTTATTACATTAGTTAAAACTTTTTTGTTTTTGTTCATTCCTATTACAACAAGATGGACTTTACCTAGGCTGAGAATGGACCAATTATTAAATCTTGGATGGAAATTTCTTTTACCTATTTCTCTCGGTAATTTATTATTAACAACTTCTTCCCAACTCCTTTCACTCTAACCACGCAAGTCTATACTTAGACTTATCTCAAACAAGAGAAGGAAACAACCATCAAATTTTTAACAGCTATTCACGATATGTTCCCTATGGTAACTGGGTTCATCAATTATGGTCAACAAACAGTACGAGCTGCAAGATACATCGGTCAAGGTTTTATGATTACTTTATCCCACGCAAATCGTTTACCTGTAACAATTCAATATCCTTACGAGAAATTGATCCCATCGGAACGTTTCCGCGGGCGAATTCACTTTGAATTTGATAAATGCATTGCTTGTGAAGTATGTGTTCGCGTATGTCCTATAGATTTACCTGTTGTTGATTGGAAACTACAAACTAGGATCCGAAAGAAACAATTGCTTAATTACAGTATTGATTTTGGAATCTGTATTTTTTGTGGTAATTGCGTTGAGTATTGCCCCACAAATTGTTTATCAATGACTGAAGAATATGAGCTTTCTACGTATGATCGTCACGAATTGAATTATAATCAAATTGCTTTGGGTCGTTTACCATTGGCATTAATTGACGATTACACAATTCGAACCATTTTGAATGTGCCTCAAATAAAAAATGGCTAAACTCCTGATCTAAAATAATTTTTTTTTACTAATGCTAAACTCCTGATCTAAAATAATTTTTTTTGAACTGCCGAATTGAACCTCAAAAAAGAATGAGATTATTAGTCCAATTATTGGACCTACATCAATACAGATCTATTCTTTCAATCAATTAAAAAAATATCCCAGATAAACTTTTTCCTGGTCCGATCAATAAGGTCATGAAACATTTCGATTTTTTTATTTCTTATTTTATAATGGATTTACCGGGACCAATACATGATTTTCTTTTAATCTTTCTGGGATCAGGTCTTATATTAGGAGGTCTAGGCGTAGTATTATTTACTAATCCAATTTATTCTGCTTTTTCATTGGGATTAGTTCTTGTTTGTATATCTTTATTCTATATTTCATCCAATTCCCATTTTGTAGCCGCTGCCCAACTTCTTATTTATGTGGGAGCTATAAATGTTTTAATCCTATTTGCTGTGATGTTTATTAATGGTTCAGAATTTTACAAAGATTTCCAGTTTTGGACTGTTGGAGATGGGGTTACTTCAGTGGCTTGTACAAGTATTCTTGTTTCACTAATTACTACTATTCCAGATACGTCATGGTACGGGATTATTTGGACTACAAGATCAAACCATATTGTAGAACAGGATTTGATAAGTAATAGTCAACAAATTGGGATTCATTTATCAACAGATTTTTTTCTTCCATTTGAACTCATTTCAATAATTCTTTTATTTGCTTTGATAGGTGCAATTGCGGTAGCTCGGCAGTAACACAGCTTTTGAACGTTCATAGATAAGATAAGAAATGCTTTTAATTCAATCTATTACCTATTATCAATATTAGCAATATATTTATTTGTCCTTGGTCCGTGCTTTTTAGATTCTAGTCAATAGAATAAGTTGAGTTGTTGTTCATATTGAAATGAATCAAGATTGATAAGGAGTCGGTCAATGATGCTCGAATATGTACTTGTTTTGAGTGCCTATTTATTTTCTATCGGTATCTATGGATTGATCACGAGCCGAAATATGGTTAGAGCCCTTATGTGTCTTGAACTTATCCTAAATGCAGTTAATATAAACTTCGTAACATTTTCTGATTTTTTTGATAGCCGTCAATTAGTAGGAGATATTTTCTCAATTTTTGTCATAGCTATTGCAGCCGCTGAAGCAGCTATTGGACCAGCAATTATTTCGTCAATTTATCGTAATAGAAAATCAACTCGCACCAATCAATCAAATTTGTTGAATAAATAATATGCATTCAACAAATTTGAATCTTTATCAACTCAAATATTTTTTAAAAATTGTTATTCAGTAAGTCCAATTAGTATGTATGATATTAAATATAGGTTAATATTCCTGTTTACGAAGATGTACTAAATAAAAGTATCTTGACTCTTTCGCATAAGCTGATCCATAAATCCATTTTGTATAAAAATTTTGGTAAATCATTGATTCATCTGATATCTAACTACATGATTCATGTACAAGTTTATTAGATTGAAATTTTATGACATTCAAAAATTTAGAGCTTCAATGTCACATTCAGTAAAGATTTATGATACATGTATAGGATGTACTCAATGTGTTCGAGCCTGCCCCACAGATGTATTAGAAATGATACCGTGGGACGGGTGTAAAGCTAAACAAATAGCATCCGCTCCAAGAACAGAGGACTGTGTTGGTTGTAAACGATGTGAATCTGCCTGTCCAACGGATTTCTTGAGTGTTCGGGTTTATTTATGGCATGAAACAACTCGTAGCATGGGTCTAGCTTATTGATACGTTCAAAAAAAAATAGCACTAATCCATTTTTTTACCGACAAAAACCCGTGCTCAAAATAATATATAGTTTCCACTTCTTTTTTTTTAGTACGGGTTTTTTATGGTCTAAGTGTATCTTATCTTTACCATGAACTTTTTTCCTTGGTTAACACTAATTGTAGCTTTTCCGATATCTGCAGGTTCTTTAATTTTCTTTCTCCCTCAGAAAGGAAATAAAAGCATTCGGTGGTATACTATTTCTATATGTATCTTAGAACTCCTTCTAATGACCTATGCATTCCGTTATCATTTCCGATTCGACGATCCTTTAATACAACTGGCAGAGGAGTATAAATGGATACGTTTTTTTTCTTTTTATTGGAGAGTAGGAATAGATGGACTTTCTATAGGACCCATTTTATTAACTGGATTTATTACTACTTTAGCTACTTTAGCGGCTTGGCCAGTTACTCGAGATTCGCGATTTTTCCATTTCTTGATGTTAGCAATGTATAGTGGCCAAATAGGATCATTTTCTTCGCGAGATCTTTTACTTTTTTTCATCATGTGGGAGTTAGAATTAATTCCTGTTTATTTACTTATATCCTTATGGGGAGGAAAAAAACGTCTATACTCAGCTACAAAGTTTATTCTGTACACTGCAGGAGGTTCCATTTTTCTCTTAATGGGAGTTTTGGGTATAGTTTTATATGGTTCCAATGAACCAACATTAAATTTTGAAATATTAGCTAATCAATCCTATCCTGTGGCATTAGAAATAATATTCTATATTTTATTTCTTATTGCTTTTGCTGTCAAATTACCGATTCTACCCCTACATACCTGGTTACCCGACACCCACGGGGAAGCACATTACAGTACTTGTATGCTTCTAGCTGGAATTTTATTAAAAATGGGAGCATATGGGTTGGTTCGGATCAATATGGAATTATTACCCCGCGCTCATTCGATATTTTCTCCATGGTTGATAATAGTAGGCACGATCCAAATAATCTATGCAGCTTTAACATCTCTTGGCCAACGTAATTTAAAAAAACGAATAGCCTATTCTTCTGTATCTCATATGGGTTTCATAATTATAGGAATTGGTTCTATTACTGATACGGGTCTCAACGGAGCTCTTTTACAAATAATATCTCATGGCTTTATTGGTGCTGGGCTTTTTTTCTTGGCAGGAACGGGTTATGATCGAATACGTCTTGTTTATCTCGATGAAATGGGCGGTATAGCTATTTTAATGCCCAAAATATTCACGATGTTTAGTATATTATCGATGGCTTCTCTTGCATTACCGGGCATGAGTGGTTTTGTTGCGGAATTGATAGTCTTTTTTGGACTAATTACTAGTCAAAAATATCTTTTAATGACAAAAGTACTAATTACTTGTGTAATGGCACTGGGGATGATATTAACTCCTATTTATTTATTATCTATGTCACGCCAGATGTTCTATGGATACAAGCTATTTAATATTCCAAACTCTTATTTTTTTGATTCGGGACCACGAGAATTATTTGTTTCAATCTCCATCTTTCTACCCATAATAGGTATTGGTATTTACCCCGATTTCGTTTTTTCATTATCAGTTGATAAGGTTCAAAGTATTTTATGTAAATATTTTTATAGATAAGTTTTGTATAAAAAATCTATTTTTTTTTGAAATTGTGCGTTATACAATAAAAAAGAAAAATGTTTTACTTATTAATGTTTTACTTATTAATAGAAAAAGAATTCTAACTGGATATATTTCACCCTTGTGAGAGTCATTTGAATCAAGTATTGTATTGATTCAAATGGCTCTTGACGACTTAAAATAAGATTTCTTCTATTTTATCTACGTCATTTTATCTCTCTAATCGTTAGCTCTTTTTTTTTATTCAAGTATTTTTTATTCAAGTAGATGTTAATTGAAATGAACCATAACTATGTAGCCCTATTCCTAAGAGATTGACCCCAAAATAACATATCCAAATTATAATAAAGCCCATAGAAGCCACAATTGCAGAATTTGCCACTTTCATCTTTTGATTTGTTCGAATATGTAAATAAATAGCGAATATAGTCCATGTAATAAAGGCCCAAGTTTCTTTTGGGTCCCAATTCCAATATGATCCCCAGGCCTCATTAGCCCAGACTGCTCCGGAAAGAATACCCATAGTTAAAAAGATAAACCCTAGACTAATAACACGATAACTCCAATGATCCAATTGTTGAGTCAATTGGGATCGGTAATAATTTTTAGCAGAATCAAAGGAGGTGCTTTGTAAAATATTCCTTTTTTTATTCATGTATTGGATCTGACCAAAGTCAAATAACTCAGTAAAAAAAAATTGGCTGTTAGCAAAAATGTGGATCTCTTTTCGAAATGTAATGACTAGAAGAGATACTGATAATAATGATCCACATAAAAGAGCTGCATAACCCAATAACATCATACTTACATGCATCATTAACCACTGGGATTGGAGAGCAGGTACTAATATTGTGGATTGATGCATTTTCGTTAACAGACTCGAAGTGGCAAATCCTTGAGTAAAAATAGCACTTGGTGCAGTTATTACGCGTAAATTTTTTTTTTGTTTTTTAAAATATGGAAACATATGAATAATTGAGAAACTCCATGAAAGGAAAATTAAGGATTCACATAAATCACTTAATGGAAAATGTTGTGAATAAACCCAACGAATAATTAATAATCCTGTTATACAGAAAAAAATAGCTATTAGACCTTTTTCAGACGAATTAGAAAGTCCTATGATTTCGTCGACTACTAAGGTTATAAAATAAATTGTAATTACAATTGAAACAAGGGAAAAGGAAATATGAGTTAATATATGTTCTACAGTAAAAAATATCATATCCATTTTTAAAATAAGGTATCGGAATTGAATTCATTATAGGACTTATTGTATCTCTTTTAGAAGAGAATGTGCCGCCACTCGGATTCGAACCGAGATGCTCAAGCACTGCTTCCTAAGAGCAGCGTGTCTACCAATTTCACCATAGCGGCTTACTTAAAATGATAATAAGCTATTATTATTCAAGTGTCGAGATTAAATGAGTTAATTAAATGTTTTGCACTTTTTTAGTCAATGTCCAAATTATTGAACTTAAAATAAAATAAACTAAATAGTGAGTTCAGATCTTGTATTTATAAGTAAAGTAAACCTTCTATCTCCTATTTTAATTTTCAGAAATCAGAAAAATGATTGTGCGAAAGGGGGAGATGGGGGAAATAAAATCCCCACCAGATAGAAGGTTTCAACTAGTTTATTTTTGAATATTTTTTATGTTTTATCATTTCCGAGGTGGGGATTTTTATTTCGCAACAAAATATTCCTTTCAGGATTTTGTATACTATACAGAATAGTACAAAAGTTCCATTTACTCTTTCCTAAGTATTGCATTAGATAATCAAAATTTTGTAGTAATATTCTACACTAAATTAACATTTGTCCGATTCAGATTATTCGCATCCTTTATTATTTAGGTGTCGGGACAAAAAAACTTTTTGAATTACCAGTAGAAAGGGATTTGGCTAATGAAAAGGCTTTTAACGCTGCCCAATATCCCTTCCTTTTCCACAAACTTTTATGAATACGTTTTTTTGCCAGAGAAGTACGTTTTTTTGGAACTGCCATTCAAAATTTCAGAGGTTTCTCAATAATATCGTTGGATGTGAAAGACATCTATTGTTCAAAACGGATTCTTCTTCATTATCTATCTATCCATAGATGATATGCTACTAACCTCAGAAAAAAACCGTAGGTATATGAAAATTACAGAAAATCTTACTAAGGACAAAATCTTTTATAGGTGAAAAGATTAAAATAATAAAATGAGAAAAAGTATCTATCTCAGTTTCTTTTAGTCATTTATACATGTAAAAAAATGCATCGAACAGTTTACGAACCCAACTTTGAACTAATAACTAATTCAAATAGAAAGTTTCCTATTAATTGTAATTGGGAAAGTTCAAAGAAGGAATATACCAAATTTTATTTCATTTTATGGATTTTATGGATTTGTCATTTTTCTTTTCTTTAAAAACTAAGTATTCCATTTTAACAAAAAAGTTCATTATGTTATTTGACCAATTTGCACTTCTTGATTTGAATATTTGAAGTATTGAAGAAAGACTGAGAATAATTCAGAATAAATATTTTTTAGTTCTTACCTATCGTGATTTTTTTCTTTTACAATTCGATAGGATCTGGTGAATTAGAAACAATTTTGAAAGAAATTTTTTTTATGGAACATACGTATCAATATGCATGGATCATACCTCTACTTCCACTTCCGGTTCCTGTGGGAATAGGACTAGGGCTTATCTTTTTTCCGAGAGCAACAAAAAATCTTCGACGTATGTGGTCTTTTCATAGTGTTTTCTTGTTAAGTATAGTTATGATTTTTTCAGCCGATCTATCTATTCAACTAATCAATAAGAGTTCTATTTATCAATATGTATCGTCTTGGACCATCAATAATAATTTTTCTTTAGAGTTTGGCTATTTGATTGACCCACTTACTTCTATTATGTCAATATTAATCACTACTATCGGAGTTATGGTTCTTATTTATAGTGATAATTATATGTTTCATGATCAAGGATACTTGAGATTTTTTGCTTATATGAGTTTTTTTAATGCATCTATGTTGGGATTAGTTACTAGTTCTAATTTGATACAAATTTATCTTTTTTGGGAATTAGTTGGGATGTGTTCTTATCTATTAATAGGTTTTTGGTTCACACGACCCCTTGCCGCAAATGCTTGCCAAAAAGCATTTGTGACTAACCGTATCGGGGATTTTGGTTTATTATTAGGAATTTTAGGTCTTTATTGGATAACAGGTAGTTTCGAATTTCGAGACTTGTTCGAAATATTTACTAACTTTATTTCTAATAATGGGGTCCATTTTTTATTTGGAACTTTATGTGTCTTCCTATTATTTTCTGGTGCAGTTGCTAAATCTGCCCAATTTCCCCTTCATGTATGGTTACCCGATGCTATGGAGGGTCCTACTCCTATTTCAGCTCTTATCCATGCTGCTACTATGGTAGCAGCGGGAATTTTTCTTGTAGCTCGGCTTTTTCCCCTTTTCATAGTCATGCCTTACATAATGAATTTCGTATCTTTGATAAGTATAATAACAGTACTATTAGGAGCTACTTTAGCTCTTGCTCAAAATGATATTAAAAGAAGTTTAGCGTATTCTACAATGTCTCAATTGGGTTATATGATGTTGGCTTTAGGTATGGGGTCTTATCGAACGGCTTTATTTCATTTGATTACTCATGCTTATTCGAAAGCATTATTGTTTTTAGGATCTGGATCAATTATTCATTCAATGGAACCGATTGTTGGATATTCTCCAAATAAAAGTCAAAATATGGTTCTTATGGGTGGTTTAATAAAATATGTGCCAATTACAAAAACTGCTTTTTTTTTAGGTACACTTTCTCTATGTGGTATTCCACCTCTTGCCTGTTTTTGGTCCAAAGATGAAATTCTTAATGATAGTTGGTTGTATTCACAGATTGTTGGAATACTTGCTTGCTCCACGGCAGGATTAACTGCATTTTATATGTTTCGAATCTATTTATTAACTTTTGAGGGACATTTAAACATTAACTTTCAAAATTATAGTGGAAAAACAAGTAGTTTGGCCTATTCCATATCTTTATGGGGTAAAGAAAGTCAAAAAACGAAAAAAAAACAAATGAGTTTATTAACTTTATTACCAATCAATAATAATAATAAGGCTGGTACTTTTTTTATTTCAACAAACACATGTCGAATTAATGATAATGTAACCCGACCCTTTATGACTATTAGTGATTTTTATACTACAAAGACTTTATCCTATCCTCATGAAGTAGACAATACTATGTTATTCCCGTTACTTATATTGCTTTTATTTACCTTTTTTGTTGGAGTCATTGGGATTCCTTTCACTCAAGAAGGAAAAGATTTGGATATATTATCCAAATCGTTAAACTCATCTATCAATCTTTTACATAAAAATGTTTCTAATTCTGTGGATTGGTATGAATTTGTCACAAATGCAACTTTTTCCGTCAGTATAGCCTTTGTTGGAATATTTTTTGCCTTTCTTTTATATAAACCTGTTTATTCATCTTTCAAAAATTTAAATTTAATTAATTCACTTAAAATAAAATAAAGTTCCTATGAAACTTTTATTTTTAGGAGAAAAAATAATAAATATCATATATAATTGGTCATATAATCGTGGTTACATAGATTCTTTTTATAAAGCATCTTTAACTGCTAGTATAAGAGGATTAGCTGAATTTACTCAGTTTTTTGATAGGAAAATAGTTGATGGAATTACGAATGGAGTCGGTATTTTGAGTTTCTTTATAGGAGAAGTCCTAAAATATGTAGGGAATGGTCGCATTTCCGCTTATCTTTTTTTATATTTATTGTATTTACTAATTTCTTTTCATTTTTTTTAAGTATTTCTAACTTCGAAGTTTCTTGATTCCAAGAAGTTTCAGAAAC